TCTCTCGCTACCAGTTGCTCCTCAGATCTATCTCCCCGTTCCATCAACTAATCTTATTCTTGGATCTTTTTCGTGATATTGAGAAAAGATCAATTCAATAAATATCTCTATGGATTCTCCTAATTTTAGTGTATACTACTACAGTATCATATATATATATAATTTATTACTCTTTCCTTTTTTTTGGATTATTTTTTGTTTGTTATTGTCTTCTTTATTATATTTCTTTCGAATGAATCGAAAATTCCAGAGTATATCTTTTCACGGGTCGAACCAAAAAAAAAGAAACTTCGAATATTTCCCTCTTTACTTTACCTTTATCCGGCAGAAAAAAAAAGGAAAATTCCCTATTTTTTTGTCCATGTCCCTAAATTAAATATTAAATAATAGGAGACTTAAATGAAAGTCCCTTTCTCGCATTCGCTCTCCATTGCATTGGCGGAACAAAAATTTCTGATGCATCAATATGGAAATATTTGGTACATGAAGCCATGATCTGATATCTATATCGAAATCCTATATAGATATAAACTGATCTTTTTCTGGAATCAAAGAAAGATATTGAAAAATATATTGCTCTTGTGACTCGGAATAAATGGTTTCTCTGTGGAGGAAGGGAATAGCGATTTATTCCTATGGAGCATCCAGGAACAAGAAGATTCAATCGGAAATATCGACAAATTCTTGCGTGGTCCAAGGAAATAAAAAAAAAGGGTCCGCTTCTACAATTTTATCTCTATCCAATTTGAATATCAGAATAGCTGATATAGTCATGATTCAATGGGTCAGGTCCACTTACTTTTTCTTTTCTTGATTTCTAATTTTTCCGATGGATTAAATTGGAACAATGGAGAAGTAGTAAAACTTTGGTTTGTCGATTCATAATTGAGATTGGGTATTATCTCGAATATCCATGTCCCGGGACCAAAAATATAAATAATGAAACATGAGGAGGAGTATAGCCTGTAGTGATATAGTAGTCCTCCTAATAAGTGGGATTCCTTATTATCATAATGAACAAATGTTCAACTTTATACCTATAACTCATTAGAATGATAACTCATTATGCGGTCCGTTTACCTTTTTTTTATTACAAATATCAAGAATATCTCTATTCTCCGATGAAAAATGAAGACTAAGGCGGGAGCTTCGTGGAAAAAGCCCTTTATCGGATTTGAACCGATGACTTACGCCTTACCATGGCGTTACTCTACCACTGAGTTAAAAGGGCCATTTTCTTCAATTCATGAAGAGGCCACTAACCACTATGAGTCTACTGCATGTATCTATGTATAGACTATATGTACATATATACATGTATGCATAGGGGGCTCATTCAAGAACAAGCCATTTGATTTACCTAGGAAGTTCTAGGGTCAAATCAAATGATTATTTATATTTGAGAAATATCAATGCAATGAATTGTTTCGCTCCTAATTGCTTTGCTTTTATTGACCCATCGAGGCGAGATTCACTTGATTGATACATGTACCAATCCGACATAGATCCAAAATATTTCATCGAATCATGTGATGAAGGATTCGACTCGTACCCTAAACTGAATTCTTATAGAAAAAAAAGAATCGTTTCGATTACTTGTCAATCCCTTCCCAGATTTACGAGTTCTACATCACCTTTTTGAATCAATCAAAAAAAAAATTCTATCATTTCTGAATTTCCTGGCTTAGTGTTAGTGAGGCATATCTCGTCTTAACGATGAGCGAATCAATGAGTGAAAATTGAAGAAATGGGGTTTGACTTTTTTTTTGTCGGACAAATCCCCGCTGAGGGGATCCTATACTTCGTCATATATATATGATGGTTCATGAATGAACAATCAAAAAATTCTATGTAATTGTGGAAGCAAGAAAGATTCTTCGGATCTAGTCATGCCATTACATTATATTGACAATTCCAAAAAACTGCTCATACTATGAGCATAATATGATGGCGATCGGGCAGGTATGCCCCTATCGTCTAGCGGTTCAGGACATCTCTCTTTCAAGGAGGCAGCGGGGATTCGACTTCCCCTGGGGGTAGGGTATTACGAAAGGAAGTTGATCATGGATTATCAATAAGCCTAGAATTGATTCTTCCTGGGTCGATGCCCGAGCGGTTAATGGGGACGGACTGTAAATTCGTTGGCGATATGTCTACGCTGGTTCAAATCCAGCTCGGCCCAATAATTCGCCGATCCATGGGGATGATATAACCAATTTGTCCTCCAGAAATGCCTGATATAGAGGAATAAATAGTCCATTTTTTCTGCTATATCCCTATTTCTTTGTTCATTTGTTCCCACGCGTTCTGATCTTTCTAACGATCTAGATTAATAATCTGTAAATATAAGAAGGAGTAAAGAAAAAAAGAGTCCTTTTTTTTTTTTCATTGAAAGATTGATTATCTTATCAATCGATGTGGCAATAACCACAGGATTACTAGTAATCCGTGTCACTCTCACTATAGTTCATATCCATGTGAATATCAATCACTCGTGTTT